CCTTAATTGAATTTCGTTTGATTAGGATGAAGTTCCTTAAAAACCCCCACCCTTTTTAAAATATCCTGAACAGTTCCTGTAGGTTGAGCCCCCTTTTCAAGGAAATAGAGAATAGCGGGAACATTTAAATAGGTTTGATTCTTTATCGGATCAAAAAAACCTACTTTCTGAAGATCTTTTCCTTCTCTTCGAGATCGAACATCAATTGCAACGATTCGATAGACGACTCATTGAGATAGATGTAGATGAACAATACACCCCCCCTAGAAACGTATAGGAAGTTTTCTCCTCGTACGGCTCGAGAAAAAAGAATTGGATTTGGAGTTTTATCTATGGTATGGAATTCGAATAAAGGACATAAATGACAAAAGGTTCCATAAAATCATCAAATCAATTAGACTAGGGTTTAAGTCTTTTTTTTCTTCTTCTTTCCTAAAAATGAAAAAGAAACCATTCGTACTCATAACTCAAGTTAGATAACTCTCAAATAATTCAAAAGAGAATCGTTAGGTAATTTCATTTATTGAGCGGTCTTTACCCCTTTTTTGTTTGTCTCGGTTAAAATCTATTTGGATTCTTAAGTCTGGCCCAGTTAGTGAGACGATTAAAACGGTGTTTCCTTGTTCTGGGATCCTTTATCTTTGTTTTAAATCATTGGGTTTAGGCATTCCTTCGGTGCTTCTTAATCCTTTCAAAATGGCAGCAACATACCCCTTTTTGTGATTTCCTTCTATCAAAGAATCCTACGGACAATGGATTCCCGCGTGATACACTTTGGATCGAAAGGGTTTGATTAATTCAAACAAATTTTCTTTTTGAATTGGAAACTTGCTCGAATGGGATCCCTTCGATTTCTATATCGAAGATATATTCACGAAGTTGCTCCAATTTATTATTATTAATTGGCATTAACCCTAGATTCTTGTCCTGAGAAATGAATTAATACTTTCTACTCGAGCTCCATCGTGGACTATTTAGGTTACCAACAGATGTCGAAGCCAAGAGCACCTTCATTCCTATAGAAATCGAAAATGGTGGATATAAGAAAGAATCCACAATGGATCATGTCCTTCAAGTCGCACGTTGCTTTCTACCACATCGTTTCAAACGAAGTTTTACCATAACATTCCTCTAATTTGGAACCAGTATGGAATTGATTCAATTATGGAATCATGAATAGTCATTGGTTCGTAGACATCGGAATCTATACCCTTTTCTTCTATAATTAGAATATAGAATAGAGATTCTATATATAGCTATAGATCGGTAAAGAATATAGCTATAAACCGGTAAAGAGTTTTCTGAAGAAGTTTTAGCAAATCCTTTTAATTAAAAAGAATTTAAATTTATTAAATTTAATAATAGATTAAATCTAAATAGGTTAATTCAATTTGAAAATTTCAAATCGAGGGGATCAAAAACCTTTTTCACAAAAATCGAATAGAAGGATACATATACGTTAAACATTTCCTCATTTTTTTTGTATTTTATTTTGTTTAAGCTGTAGAGTTCAGCAAGATTTCGTTAATTGAATCTTGCCATACATAATAGAATAGAAAGTGAATAAAAGATAATAAAAGATATAAAACACTCTCTTCTTAAGTGTTCCGTAAATTTACAATTATTTATTAGGGCCAAACACGAAATACTTAAAAAGCGAGATTCAAAGAAAATACATCGGGTAGATATAGAATTCCATATAGAATTTGATTTTTGTTAATGCAATTCAGGCAGACACGGAAATTTTAATACCTTCGGTTAATGTATTCGCCCCCCGGGAATAATGGGGCATAACAGAAATCTAAATGGGAATTATGATCTGGGATGCGGACTGGCTAGGTACAAACCCAAACAAGTCCAGATTAAGTTGTTCCTATTTTTATTTTAGTCTAACCCTTAGGAGAATTAATCCTATTGAGTTTTTATGAATTTCATTAGTACCAAAATAGTTAGAATTAAGAAATCTATATAAAAATTCATAAAAAATTAGTTTAGTTTACGGGATAAGGAATAATAGATAGGATCCTTGAAAATGCAAATATTGATAAAATAGAAAGTCAATATGGAACGGAATATTTTTCTAAATAACTAACTTCCCGAAACAAGACGGGGTTGGGCATATGATGAAAAGACCCTTTTTTTGAATTTGAATTCAAACTCTTGGAATCCGTGTTCCCAATTTCCCTGGATCAGAAATAGAGTCAATTCCGTTTGTGTAAAAAAGATATGATTTATGCATAAAAAATAAAAATAAGAAACAAGAAAGATATTCCATCTAACATTAGACCTTACCCCATTCAACAAAATCTTTATTCTATTCTAACATAATGAATATGCTCTGGGACGGAAGGATTCGAACCTCCGAATGGCGGGACCAAAACCCGTTGCCTTACCACTTGGCCACGCCCCATTTAGATTTCTATTCAATACTACTAAAGAATAATATTGGTATTCATTATTTGTCAACTCCAATTTAATCTATTCTATAGATATTTAGATT